CATTTCTCATAGAAAGTGCGTATACACTTAACAAAACGTCTTCTTCTTTGAACAATAAAGAGGGAAAGAAATAAAAAAAAGTCTAGTCTTTCTCAGTATCTATCTATAAAGATAGTAAGAGCTCATTCCATTGATTGAAATAGCAAATTTCGGAAGAATTTTAGGTTAGAAGAAATTTCCAATCATCGGAATCCCTTTCTTTTCGAAATACAAACACGGGAATCACTGAAATATCTCTTTGAGAGAAAGAGTATGATTCATATCATAGATAACTCCATTGGAGTCCAATGGGATTCGAAATTCAGAGATTTTGATTTTAAATAGTTCAAAACGCGTTGCAGAACGATCTATAAAACAATTGATACGGTTTGATTCCTCAACTCAATTAGTAGTACTTCTAGAGCCCACTTCTTCCCCACACTACGAGTGAAAGGGAAAATGTAAAGACTACCATTAAAGCAGCCCAAGCGAGACTTACTATATCCATGTGAATTATGTCCCCTATCTCTATAAATACGAAGGAATTTTTCCATTATTCCTCCCTAATAATAGTGGAATCCATGGCGCAGAGTCAAAAAGGGATTCTGACCGAACACTATCGAGAAACCAATCCAATAAATCGATTATGATTTCGAATCGGGAAAGATTAAACACAAGCAAAATACGTAGTAAGATCCGAAGGGAATGGGAACATATAGGAATAAGAATAATAAGGCCTATTCTTTTTTTGTTTTGTTGACCTTAGTAAGTAAAAACAGACAAGGGAGAAATCACGAAAAACCAGAAATCTCTATCTATTACAGACCTCTATTTCCCCATTTGATCCGGTACCCCCCTTCCCCCTTATCGCTCTGAAAGAGGGGGCTTGTCTAGGGGTTGCCGCAAAGAAATTCTTTCTGTTTGCCCCTTTTTCTATAAAAGTCAATTATCAATCCAATCTAATATTGGTTGGATACCTGAGCACTCGGAGATTCTCGCGAGTCCGTCGTATATTGCACCTCCTTCCAAAACTCTTAATTGAATCAGATTTCCTATTCAGGCTCTACAATCTGATTCAAGATCCAGTCATTAGACACTCCCTTAGTAATAGAAGGGAATCGTGAAGTCTTGATAGACCCTCTACCAGTAGATTCGAATATTTCCTTGAATCCTAGATGCGAACGAGCATTCACACTCTTTTTGTTTAGAAAACCCTCAGACCACATGCTTAGAATCAACAAAACATTAACAGTCTGTTTCCTCTGCTTCTAACGGGGAAGAATTCTGCGAGTTCTATAAGCGGAACCGAAGAGAAGAAGAGATTTCGAGTTTTTTTGTTGATCAGGCGACACCCGGATTTGAACTGGGGAAAAAGGATTTGCAGTCCCCCGCCTTACCACTCGGCCATGCCGCCAAAATAATACAAAATAGATGAAAATTTTCCCAGATTGCTGAAGTTTTATTGTACTTGGATTTTGACTCCTGTTTTCCTTAATCCTTTTCCTAAAAGAAACACCCTTTTTGGATTTTATCCATCCCTTCGATTGATTGTATAGTATTGGAAAATCCACAATGCTAAAAACATTCTCTGGCTTTTCTATTGAGAAATCAAATGTGGATTTTCAGCCGACAAACTTGAACCATTAACTATTGACTGCTTAGTTCGAATTAATGACGATTCTGGGATTTGAATCGCAAATTGTGTTTTCCTAATGACATAAGAAAATACAAATTGAGACAGAACTAATCAGTATTTATTTTTTCAATCAAAAAATCCTTCTCAATTTCAATTATAACAAAACATATCAGTATATGTAAACCCCAGAACATAAATTGTTACACAGATATCTATTATTTAGATATATTGTCTATAGGTAATTATCATAAAATTATCCTACTTCACTTCAATTTTGCATTAAATAGAAATTCTCTTTTGATAGAACACGACCCGGACTGTCCCGAATAGAACCAGCAATAAAAGAGAAGTCGGATATTATAGCTATTCGCATACGTGTTTAATAAGTGCAACCCTTCTTATACACTTCAAATCATATTCTATTCAAAAATCAGTAAAGTAAAGTAGAAATATTTCTCTTCTCTGCGAATCGTTTTTTTTTTTTGAATAACGAAATCTCTAACATAAAGACGGTTAAGTGCTAAAAAAATGGATCCTATGTTGTTTCTGATTTTTCTGTCTTTGTATTTATCTCCCAAATACCGAATCCTTTTATTTTTCTCAAATTCGAATATGTAATATCATAATAATGGTATAATTGAAATCCTTTTTGTTTTGCTATTATATACAAAACCTTATGACTTTAACTTTAATAAGTCTAAGTGACAGAATTCTGTTTCTAGGACTGTTTTATCAATTCCTTTCCATTTTGATCTGTTGCAACTTCCAATTTAAGTAGAAAATTCTCTTTATTCCTCCGTTCAAACGTAGTTCATACATTTCATTCCAAATATGGAGTTGGATAAAATTTCATGTGATTCAGTAAACAGAATAGAAATTCCATCA